GGCAAACACGAGGAATCGAAGAATTACAGATGAATGTACAAAAGGAGTTTCATTCTGTAAACCGGAGACTCAACATTGCTATCACAAGAGTTGAAAAACCTTATGGACAACCTAATATTCTTGCAGAATATATAGCTTTACAATTAAAAAATAGAGTTTCGTTTCGAAAAGCAATGAAAAAAGCTATTGAATTAACTGAACAAACGGATACAAAAGGAATTCAAGTGCAAATAGCAGGCCGTATCGACGGAAAAGAAATTGCACGTGTTGAATGGATCAGAGAGGGTAGAGTTCCCCTACAAACAATTCGCGCTAAAATTGATCATTGTTCCTATACAATTCGAACTATTTATGGAGTATTAGGTATAAAAATTTGGATATTTGTAGACGAGGAATAATCAACCTTGTCTTCCCATTCTGTCCAGTGATAAAACAAAAAATGACAAACTCTTTCATTCTTTTTTCGTTAAAAATAAAAAAATGAACAATTCTAATTCTATAAGGTTAAATATAAATTCGATTGATCATTTGGTATAATTGCTATGCTTAGTGTGTGACTCGTTAGTTTTTTCTTTATAGTTTCAAGTTGGGATTAAAAAAAAAAACTGACCCCTGCTATAAACTTTGTAATTATATAAAATAAACTAATAACCAACTTATTGCTTCGTATTGTCGAGATCCCAAGAAACAGTCACTATATGAATGAGTGGATCTATCATATGGTTGTAGCAACTGAAATTCTTTCAACAAAAAATAGATCTGATTATGGGTTGTAAAGCAAAAAAAATAAAATAAAGGGATGTGGATAAATGGAAGGATGATAGAAAGAAAGAACAAAAATATCAATGATATATGATTCCAATATGTATGGTCTATGAATCACGTCATAAAAGGCAGTGTGATAAAGCATCAATACTGATAATCAATACTGATAAGATAATTATAAATATAAGAATTTTTAAATGAAATAATTTAAAATAGAATAAAATAATAAAGAGCCTTCAGGTTAATAAAAACTGAGGAAATTGACTTGGGAACAAATTTTGTTGGAAGCTCCATTGCAAAGTTCGGACCTAACCATTAATGGAGAAGCTATGGGAACGACAGAACCTGTGACTGCATAGGCTTCTATTGAAAACGAATCCTAATAATTCATTGGGTGGGATGGCGGAACGGACCAAGAAAAAATTGATTTATTCTGAGAGGTTATGAATTGAACCTTCGAATGAAACAGGAAAGAGTAAATATTCGCCCGCGAAACCTCTATTTATTGGATTACAATCTTTTGTCGTAATTCGATAGAGGTAAAAAAAAATAAGGAAAGGATTCGTTATGTTATAAAAATAAAAAAGAGAAACATTACATTATCTATAAAGATACATAAATGTACACACACGTCTAGCTGTATTGTATATCTTGTATCTACATCTTCCTTCTTATGTAAGAAATTAAATATCAATAAAAGCCATTACTTGGTGTATTATCTATTAATGTGTACCTATTAATGTGTATCTATTAATGTGTATCTATAATATTATTTTATTGAATTTGAATCCTTTCATTCGCGAGGAGCTGGATGAGAAGAAACTCTCATGTCCGGTTCTGCAGTAGAGATGGAATTAAGAAACAACCATCGACTATAACCCCAAAAGAACCAGATTTCGTAAACAGCATAGAGGAAGAATGAAAGGAATATCTTGTCGAGGCAATCATATTTGTTTCGGCAGATACGCTCTTCAGGCACTTGAACCTGCTTGGATTACAGCTAGACAAATAGAAGCAGGGCGAAGAGCAATGACACGATATGTGCGTCGTGGTGGAAAAATATGGGTACGTATATTTCCCGACAAACCTGTTACAGTAAGACCCGCGGAAACACGTATGGGTTCGGGGAAGGGATCCCCTGAATATTGGGTATCCGTTGTTAAACGGGGTCGAATACTTTATGAAATGGGTGGAGTATCAGAAACTGTAGCTAGAGCAGCTATCTCAATAGCTGCGCGCAAAATGCCTATACGAACTCAATTTATTATTTCAGGATAGAGATGTAGAACTAAAAAAAAAGGGTATTGGGGATGAAAAAACAACCGCAGGTTTATTTATTTCTGGACGGACAATATTTCTTTTTTTTCTTTCATACTTTTGCATTGAAATAACAGATTGAAATAAAAATGATATGATTCAACCTCAGACCCTTTTGAATGTAGCGGATAACAGCGGAGCTCGAAAATTGATGTGTATTCGAATCATAGGAGCTGGTAATCACCGATATGCTCATATTGGTGATGTTATTGTTGCTGTAATCAAAGAAGCAGTTCCCAATATGCCTCTAGAAAGATCAGAAGTAATTAGAGCTGTAATTGTACGTACATGTAAAGAACTCAAACGTGAAAACGGTATGATAATACGATATGACGACAATGCTGCAGTTGTCATTGATCAAGAAGGAAATCCAAAAGGAACTCGAGTTTTTGGTGCGATCGCTCGAGAATTGAGACAGTTAAATTTTACTAAAATAGTTTCATTAGCTCCCGAAGTATTATAAATAGTAGTAGATGAGACTATGATATAGTATAGGGTATCTGAAATAGATCAAATAGATCAAATTAGTAGATTGTGTCTCACGTATATACTTTATAATAAAAATAATAAAAAGAAAAAAAAGGAAACATGTTGATTATATCAAAATTAGGAGGAACCTATAATTCTAGTTCGTCATGGGTAGGGACACTATTGCCGATCTAATAACTTCTATAAGAAATGCTGACACGGATAAAAAAGGAAGGGTTCGAATAGCATCTACAAATATCACCGAAAACATTAGTAAAATACTTCTACGAGAAGGTTTTATTGAAAACGTTCGGAAACATCAGGAGAGTAACAAATATTTCTTGGTTTCAACTCTGCGACATAGAAAAACCAGAAAAGGAATATATAAAACTAGAACCATTTTAAAGCGTATCAGCCGGCCCGGCTTACGAATTTATTCCAACTATCAACGAATTCCTAAGATTTTAGGTGGAATGGGAATTGTAATTCTTTCTACTTCTCGAGGTATAATAACAGATCGAGAAGCTCGACTAGAAAGAATTGGAGGAGAAATTTTGTGTTATATATGGTAATCTTCCACCTCTGGTATCCGAATTTTCTAACTTCCTATTTGTAAAATAGAGAGGAAAAGTGAGTTATATAACTATTCCTCCATTAGTTGATACTTCAAGGAGGTTACCTGGAATGAAAGAACAAAAATTGATTCATGAGGGTTTAATTACTGAATCACTTCCCAACGGTATGTTCCGGGTCCGTTTAGATAATGAAGATCTAATTCTAGGATATGTTTCAGGGAGGATCCGCCGCAGTTTTATACGGATACTACCGGGAGATAGAGTAAAAATTGAAGTAAGTCGTTATGATTCAACCAGGGGACGTATAATTTATCGACTTCGCAACAAAGATTCGAATGATTAGGTTATTTTTTTAACCATGGGTATACAATTCGAAGTTCAAAAAAAATTCAAGAGACTTATTCTCTTCCAAGAAGTGGATTCAGAATTAAGGTAAGGAATAAAAAATATGAAAATAAGGGCTTCCGTTCGTAAAATTTGTGAAAAATGTCGACTGATTCGCAGGCGTGGACGAATTATAGTGATTTGTTCCAATCCGAAACATAAACAGAGACAAGGGTAATTCTTCTAAAAAAGAACTTTACTTTCAAAAAAAAAATATATATATGTAAAAATAAGGTAAAGGATCTGTTTTAACATGAAATGGATATCTCCGTATCTTTTCTTTTTGTATATTTCTGACTCATAAATATGAGATGATAAAATATGACAAAAGCTATACCAAGAATTGGTTCACGTAGGAATGGGCGTATTGGTTCACGTAAGAATGGACGTAGAATACCAAAAGGCGTTATTCATGTTCAAGCGAGTTTCAACAATACCATTATAACTGTTACAGATGTACGAGGTCGGGTAGTTTCTTGGGCCTCCGCCGGTACTTCTGGATTCAAAGGCACAAGAAGAGGAACACCTTATGCTGCTCAAGCCACAGCGGTAAATGCTATTCGTACAGTGGTTGATCAGGGTATGCAACGAGCAGAAGTTATGATAAAGGGTCCTGGTCTCGGAAGAGATGCAGCATTACGAGCCATTCGTAGAAGTGGTATATTATTAAGCTTCGTACGTGATGTAACACCTATGCCACATAATGGATGTCGACCTCCTAAAAAAAGACGTGTGTAGAAATAAGAATTAAACCGATTTCAAGAGAAATAAATGATCAAATAATAATACTAGTATAGTATGGTTCGAGAGGAAGTAGCAGGATCCACTCGAACACTACAGTGGAAGTGTGTTGAATCAAGAGTAGACAGTAAGCGTCTTTATTATGGTCGTTTCATTCTGTCACCACTTATGAAAGGTCAAGCTGATACCATCGGTATTGCCATGCGAAGGGCCTTACTTGGAGAAATAGAAGGAACATGTATCACACGTGCAAAATCTAAGAAGGTGCCACATGAATATTCTACGATAGTAGGTATTGAGGAATCAGTACATGAAATCTTACAAAATTTGAAAGAAATTGTATTGAGAAGTAATCTCTATGGAGTTAGAGACGCGTCGATTTGCGTAAGGGGTCCTAGATACGTAACCGCTCAAGATATCATCTTACCACCTTCCGTAGAAATAGTTGACACGACACAACATATAGCTAACCTGACGGAACCAATTGATTTGTGTATTGGATTACAAATCAAGAGAGATCGCGGATATCGTATGGAACCCATAAATGACTCTCAAGATGGAAGTTACCCTATAGATGCTGTATTCATGCCTGTTCGAAATGCGAATCATAGTATTCATTCTTATGGGAATGGGAATGAAAAACAAGAGATACTTTTTCTAGAAATATGGACAAATGGAAGTTTAACTCCTAAGGAAGCACTTTATGAGGCTTCTCGTAATTTGATTGATTTATTTATTCCTTTTCTATAT